GATATATATATATATTATATATAGGATATCTATTAATCTCTATGGAATTGCGGATCCAGAAATTCTAAAATCCCAATTGGATTGGACCAAATAGGGTCTCCTATAGAAGATAGGAGAAGACGGGTAGTAAGAAATCAAAGAGGAAAAGTGCTTCTTCGAAATTTAAATCGGTATCTAATGAATTCAAAGGTTCCGGTAGAAATGAAAGAAAAGAAAAAGGGAACGACATCATAACGCAATGAAATTAACACAAAAGGAAGGGGATATGGCGAAATCGGTAGACGCTACGGACTTAATTGGATTGAGCCTTGGTAAGGAAACCTACTAAGTGATGACTTTCAAATTCAGAGAAACCCCGGAATTAAGAAAAAGGGCAATCCTGAGCCAAATCCTATTTTCAGGTTCGGAAAACGAAAACAAGGATAGGTGCAGAGACTCGACGGAAGCTGTTCTAACAAATGGAGTTGGCCGCATTGGTAGAGAAACCTTTCCATCGAAAATTCAGAAAGGCTGAAAGATATACATACGTATTGAATACTATATAAAATGATTAATATAAAATGATTAATGCCGACCGAAATGAGTCTGTTTTTTTCTATAAAAAACGGAAGAATTGGTGTGATTCGATTCTTTCTTCAATGTGGAATCGAATATTCATTGATCAAAAGATTCACTCCATAGTCTGTAGATCCTCTTTTCAAGAACCGGATTAATCGGACGAGAATAAAGATAGAGTCCCGTTCTACATGTCAATGCTGGCAACAATGCAATTTGGAGTAAGAGGAAAATCCGTCGACTTCAAAAATCGTGAGGGTTCAAGTCCCTCTATCCCCAAAAAGCCTATTTGCCCCCCAACTATTTATCCATTCTATCCCCCCTGTCCTTGAGTGAGTGTCCTTATACACTCGCCCTATTCTTTTTGAAATAGATCTGGGCGGAAAGGGCTTATTATATCTTATATCTAAGATAGACATCTTTGAGCAAGAAATCCCCATTTGAATGATTTACAATCGATATCATTACTCATACTGAAACAGAAAAAGTCGTCTTTTTTAAGATCCAAGAAATTCCAGTAACTAGATAAAACTTTTGAATCTTCTTTCGCCCTTTTAATTGAGCCCCCTAAGAAAATGAGGATGCTACATTGCGACTTAGTCGGGATAGCTCAGCCGGTAGAGCAGAGGACTGAAAATCCTCGTGTCGCCAGTTCAAATCTGGTTCTCGGCGCATGATTAATTTGGATGAGTCTCTCTTAAATAAATTAATTGATATGAATCGACATCCCTATTCATTTTTAGTTTGGACGATAACACATACTTTTATCCATCTCGCCGAGACGGATCCCATCTAAAAATAGATGGGTCGAATTCTTTTAGATAAAGTATCTAAAAGAATTCGATTCTATTTCATCTTTTTTATCTTTATGTCCATATGCGTAAGTCAAAAAGAATGTTAATATACTTTATATATCTATATATATATATATATTCAAAAGCCGCGTTCAAAAGGTTAAATAAGTTGGTTGAGATACTCAAAAGTCGAATCTAGAGAAATTGAAATAGACAAGATTAAGCTCAGATACAAAGAAATAAATAGAATCCGGTTCGATTTCTTCATTCCTACCTACATAAATTTCAATTTCTAGAACCGTCTAAATCTAAATAATATGCGTGGTACAAAGCAAATCATGATACAGAACTCCTTTGGTTCAGCCTATTGGTTTGGCTCATTTGAACTAGATATCTTCCAACCCAAATAAAAAAAATGGAAGGCGAGAATTCCAAGGAATTCCTAAATTTTGTTGTTATAGCCTACAGCCTATCGAGAATTTAAAAAAGACTTCCGTTATTCTGGTTAATCTAGAAGATTACGCAGAGGCTTTTGAATATCTGAAATTGACATTTTTTTCTTATCATTCAATGAGCATCTTGTATTTCATAAAAATTGGGGGCAATATAATCCTTACGTAAGGGCCATCCGATCCAACTTTCGGGCATTAAGATACGTTTCAAGCGTGGATGATTGTCATAAGAGATTCCCAACATATCATAAGACTCTCGTTCTTGAAAATCCACACTTTTCCAAACCCAGAACACGGATGGAATCCTAGGATTGCTCCTTGAGGCAAATACTTTTATGCATACCTCTTCTGGTTGATCCACACCATACTCTATTCTCGTAAGATGATACACACTAGCTAACAGCCCTCCGGGTGCTACATCATAGGCGCATTGGGAGCGGAGATAATTATAACCAGATACATATAAAATGACAGCAATGGAATGCCAATCCTCGGGCTTTACTTGTAAAGTTTCTATTCCTTGGTAATCAAAGCCTAAAGATCTATGAATTAGCTCACGCTTGGCTAGCCAAGCAGACAAACGACCCTGCATCTTTTTTATCTCTCCCGCATTTTTTTGTATAAGTTTTTCCTATTTACGATGAAATTTATGAAGATTGGCCTACTCCTTATTAAAATGAAAATTCAAGCAATCCTGTC